TCTCGAAATAATACCTGGGGCGGGAGATTCGATTAACCGAGATTCAGAAGATAAAATCTCACCTCTCCCATCAATAGGTTTAGCCAAAGCATTTATAACACGACCCAAATAAGCCTCGCTCACCGGTATCTGAGCAATTCTTCCTGTTGCTTTTACAGAACTTCCCTCTTGTATCATCAAACCATCACCCATTAATACAACGCCAACATTATTTGATTCCAAATTCAGAGCAATGCCTATTGTACCCTCTTCAAATTCTATTAATTCCCCTGCCATTACTTCATCAAGACCATGAATACGAGCAATGCCGTCGCCCACTTGAAGTACGGTACCGGTATTCACAATCTTTACTTCTCTATTATATTGTTCAATACGTTCGCGGATAATATTACTAATTTCATCAGCTCGAAGGGGTCCCATTAGTATCTCTTTTTTATTTTTCGGAAGGAAAGGAAAAAAAAACACCTAAACTTTAAACTAGATTAAAAAGGCTAATCAGTTATTTCTTCCACGGACCCGAGGATACCAATATTAGCACTGATGGTACGAAAATGTAATTCGCTATTCAAACAACTATTCAGAGTTCCTAGAGCTCTTTGTAAAGCTTGTTGGAAAACTTGCTGTCGTACCTGATTAACCGCTATTTGTTGTTCAAAAAAAAGAGTTTCATTTTTGTAATTTTTTAATTGTTCCAAACTATCGCAAGTAGCATTAATCAAATTTATTTTCTCTCTTTCTATCTCAGAGTATCCATTCAGTCTATACTCATCTGCTTCCATTTCCACTTTACGTAATCGAGCCCGCGCTCTTTCGAGCTGTTCAGCGGCCCCTCTACGTAATTCTTCTGAATTTCGAATAGTACTCAAGATCTTTTGTTTTCGCTTATCTAATAAATCATTTAATGAAAGTAGATTATCTTTACATTCATTTCACAACTATCATATCTCTTCCCGAACCAAACATGAATCTTTTGATTCATTTGGCTCTCACGCTCAATTGTTTCTTTCCTTTGATAGACATTCCCATATCTTTGATCTTTGAATGGAATGAACCTATCCTCTCTTGAGCCTATCCTCTCTTTTCTGTTCGTATTCAAAGATATCGAAACTGATCTAACATCAGAATATTAGGATAGTAGGACTCTTCAGACCAGACAAAAAATAAAAAATTGTCAGCAAAGTTGTTTCTTTATTTGTTCTTTATTCACAAACTTTTTTTTTCATCCAAAAAATTTAAAAAATTTATCTTTTTTATACAATATAAATATATAGGTCGTCGATTTGGCAGTGGATAAAAAAAGGGGTGGGGGAATATACCCATCTTTCCTATACCTGTAAATGGTTCAAATAAATTTATCCATATGAGTGTTATACATCGGATAAATTCCCAATTATTTTTTTTTATTTTTTTATTTGCGGTATTTCGGTACTAATGTAGCGGTAGAAAGAGTACCACGGTATGCTGTGCCTGGACTTCAAACAATTTATCTTTAACCATGTAAAAGACCTCAACATTATTGGTTGATAGAGAATCAAAGTTCATTTACCAATTAGTCACGAAATGCTATGGTTCTTAGATATGATTTCTGAATAAAATCCAATTACGAAGTAATTCGTCGAGATTGTGCACCCTTTTTCCTATTTACGCAAATAAAAAAAAGAATACATAAATATAAAGAAAGTGCAGCCGGCGAAATCCAACCTATTCTTGAAATACACAACTCGCACACACTCCCTTTCCAAAAAAAATCAATATACCCAGCACAACGCTTAGATTTATTGGATTTGTTGCTAAAATATCGGTATTAAACTCGAAACTCCCAGCGGATGGCCAGTGCCCCACGGAAACAAAGGAATCGGTTATATTTTTCATATGCTCTCCTCTTATAGATAGAACTAACAAAGAACAGAGTTCTTTTTGTATCACTCCACTCGCCTCCCCCCTTTTTTTTATCGATTTTTTTGTTCCATTTCTTATTTTTAATGTAATTTTACTAAACTAAGAACGAAAGGGAAGAAAGCGAGTGGATCCGCTAATTCCTTATCCTCAAAAAAGTATTGTTTCGACAAAAAAATTAAACAAAAGGATTTGCAAATAAAAGAGCTAATGCCACGACCAGTCCATAAATTGTTAAAGCTTCCATAAAAGCCAGACTAAGCAATAAAGTACCTCGTATTTTACCCTCTGCTTCTGGTTGTCTCGCAATACCTTCTACAGCTTGGCCCGCAGCAGTACCTTGACCAACCCCAGGTCCAATAGAAGCAAGCCCCACAGCCAATCCAGCAGCAATAACGGAAGCAGCAGAAATAAGTGGATTCATGGTAATTTCCTCGCAAAAAAAAAAGAAATGGTTAATGATACAACCAACCAATGAATTACTACTTAATCTTTATCCACTTCTTTTTCGACTTTTACTATTTACTTTACTATACTACCTTTTTACTTACTTCTTTTTTTTTATTGATACTTATCACTAAAATTCACTAAAATCTATCGGGTCGAAGTAGCTAAAAACTCCAACAGAATATTACTTAATTTTAAGAACTACTTCCATATACTGTTTTTCCTTTCTTTCTACCCATGATGGAGTTTTATGTAAATAGATACATACGGTTTTAGCCATTGTGTTTTCTTGTTTAGAAACTCTTATATTCTTTCATTCAATTAACAATAACAGAAAAAATCGAAAAAGGACTGATATTTGAATCTATATAAATTTTTGAATCTATATAAATTATAAATGAAGTGAGCTAGAAAAAAAGAGATAGGGATAATTCCTATCTAACTAGTAAATAACATATACTTTTTTTCTTCCATAACGTAAACCACCTGCACTTTATTATTCTATTAGTATTAAATCGTATTCTGTACTCTGTACATATATCTAGTAGGACCCCCCACCCAATCCTTTTTTCTCTTAAAAACTCTGCAATATCATCTATCTTTCTTCATATATACAATACTACAATACATAATATTAGCTATTTTCATTTTCTTCTCCAGCCCTGTGGATTATATTGAACCCCGCATTACTTTAATTGGGATAAGCTTAAAAAACTATTTCGAAAGTTAGTCAATGATGACCCTCCATGGATTCACCTATATAAGCCGCAGCCAAAGTTGAAAAAATAAGAGCTTGAATACCACTTGTAAATAATCCAAGAAACATGACAGGTATAGGAACTACTGAAGGCACTAAAGAAACAAGAACAACAACTACTAATTCATCAGCCAATATATTCCCGAAAAGTCGAAAACTAAGAGATAAAGGCTTTGTAAAATCTTCTAGGATATTAATTGGTAAAAGTATTGGAGTTGGCTGAATGTATTTACCGAAATATCCCAATCCTTTTTTGCTAAGACCCGCATAGAAATATGCTACTGACGTGGGTAAAGCTAAAGCAACAGTAGTATTTATATCATTCGTGGGCGCAGCTAACTCCCCATGAGGTAACTTTATGATTTTCCAAGGTAAAAGAGCACCTGACCAGTTAGAAACAAAAATAAATAGGAACATCGTTCCAATAAATGGAACCCAAGGACCATACTCCTCTCCAATCTGAGTTTTGCTCAAGTCTCGAATAAATTCAAGGACATATTCGAATAAATTCTGCCCGTCGGTCGGAATGGTTTGTGGATTCCGAACAGCTATGATGGCTGAACCTAATAAAATAGCAATTACAACCCAAGAAGTGATAAGCACTTGGGCATGAATTTGTAAACCTCCTATTTCCCAATATAAATGTTGGCCTACTTCTACACCTGACATATCGTATAACCCTTTGAGTGTTTTAATGGAACATAGTATAACATTCATATTGCCCTATAATAGAAATCGAACTTAAAAAAGGAATTATTTTGATTCAACCATATCTTTCTCAATTAATCTACCTTCATTCATGAATAGGAATCATACATTATATTATTATATTTAGATATATTTAGAATACCAAGAAATTACATAAAAAAAAAATACCAATCATTTTTTATTAAATATTCAAAACATAGTTCAAAAATGCAAACCAAAATAATAAACAATCAAAGAAATCCATGGAGTTCAACAAAAAGGAACTAATCTTCTTCTTCTTTTTCTTAACTATTAAATTATAAGATAATCAACCTTTTTTTATATAACTATTCCGGCCCTCCAAAATTGCGGATACTAATTTGGTAAGAATCAATCGAATCGATGCTATAGCATCATCGTTGGCCGGAATAGAAATATCTGCAAGATCTGGGTCACAATTTGTATCGATTAAACAAATCGTCGGAATGCCCAAAATGACACATTCTCGAAGAACCATATATTCTTCTTGCTGATCAACGATAATTACAATATCGGGCAATCCCGTCATATATTTGATCCCACCCAGATATGTTTGCAAGGTGGATAACTTTCTCTTCAACATTGCTGCATCTCCTTTTGGGAGACGCGCGAGTTTCCCCATTTTTTGTTCCGCTCTTAAGTCCCTGAACTTCTGAAGTCTTGTTTCTGTAGTAGACCAATTTGTTAACATACCACCAAGCCATTTTTTATTAACATAATGACATCGAGCCCTTATTGCTGCTGATGCTACTAAATCCGCTGCTTTATTTTTGGTGCCAACGATTAAGAAGTTTTTTCCCATACTTGCTGCATCAAAAACTAAATCGCAGGCTTCTGATAAAAAACGAGCAGTTATAGTAAGATTTGTAATATGAATACCTTTACGCTTTGCAGAGATGTAAGGAGCCATTCTAGGATTCCATTTCTTAGTACCATGACCAAAATGAACTCCTGCTTCCATCATCTCTTCCAAATTTATGTTCCAATATCGTCTTCCCATTTTGCCACACTTTATCTTTTTTTTTTTAGAGAGATTCAGTAACCTGTGAAATAAATAATTGTTCCGACGGAACCTTATACCAGGATTGACCATTGATCTACGACCAAAATCATGAATTTATTTTCATTCTTTATTTTTCGTTGATTACCAAATCCATAATGGGACCAGAGAATTCAAGTAAAAAGAATGAACCTCTTGTTAGGAATTACTAAATAATGTATCATGTAAATGATTGGTCTGATGTCCCATGGAAATAGTTCGGGACGCAAGAACAAAAAAAATTCTCAAAATTCTCTATAGTGTAACAAAATATCTCTCATCTCCAATTCGAATAGATTCTTCCTTTTTATTTTCAAATGAATGTTTTTATCTTGCTTTGAACGATGTACTAATTTTTTGAATCCAGTACCAACCGGTATAATCCCCCCCAGAACAACGTTCTCTTTCAGCCCTTTCAACCAATCAATACGACCTCGTAGAGCAGCTTTTGCTAAAACTCGAGCAGTTTCTTGAAAACTCGCTTCGGATATGAAACTTTGAGTATTCAGAGATGACTTCGTTATTCCCAATAAGATTGCCCGATAACAGATCGATTCGTCCAAAACACGCCCTGCTCGCTCTGCTCGCAACAATCCAATCAGTTCCCTAGGTGAAAACACATTAGACATTCCATCTTCTGAAACCAACACTTTTGATGTTACTTGACGTACAATAATCTCTATATGTCTATTATGGATCTGTACCCCCTGGGATCGATAAACCTTTTGGATCTTATTAACCAAAGAGATACGACTTTGTGCTATGGTTAGTTCAGCTCCAATCAAGAATCCCCAGGGTATCCCAAGAAGCCTTCGGCTACGTTCGTCCCAACCTTCAACTCTCTTTTTGAGGTTCATCGATATTGAATCAATTGAACGAACTTCTAAGATTTGTTCCACTTTTGGAAGACCTTGCGTGATATCGCCGGATCTCGATTTTTCATATATAAATGTAATTAATGTATCTCTTTCATAAAAGGTTTTCCCATAATGGCCATGAACAGTTGCTCCCGGAGTGACCAAATAGGGCTTAGCTGATCTTATAACTAAAGAGTCAACATGAACAATGAAAATTTTACCAGATTTTTTTATGCGTGATCCGTATTTCAATAGACATAAATTTTCACAAAGAAATAGGCCAAGGCTAATTATTGTCCATGCCTCTTCACAATAATCGTGATGGAGAAAACACCAATTAAAATTGAATAAATTCCAAATGATGTTACTACACGGATCGGGATTATAAATCCTACTATTTTCATCTAGGAAACAGTATTGAAATTGAAGTACTTGGAAAGTCTGTTGAAAATTGTCAAGTAACAAATAGTTCTTTAAAAAGATTTGATTATAAGTTATTAAATAGTAAGATAAACAAGGATTCGCTATTTTAAATACAGTAGTACCTAAGGGACCCAACAAATCCCTAATTGGATTCATGGGATCCAATTCTTTTGTCGCATTATTATATCTCGAAGTATTAAAGGGGCCAATTCGAGAACAATTGGATGATGACAAAATTCGGAAAGATTGGCATTCCTTATTTCGATTCAACAACGTACCAAGAGTTCCCTGATGTTGGGGAAATGATTGAGTCTTTGCCTTGGAATTAAAAGGATTTATATTGGTACGATCTAATCCAATGTTGTAAATCAATCCTGAACTTGACGTATCATACTTTTTTACGGTATAAGAAATAGTGGACTTTACTAACTCAATTCTGATGAAATCACGAAGCAGATCATTTGCCCTTATTTCAACAAAGGAAGCATGAACCTCTTCTTTTATAAAACCCCTTTTTTCTTGGTCCCAATTCAATACTAAGCAAGCCCGAACTAATTGAATACTTGTGTGAGAAATTCCTCGAATTGACTTGCTATTTCCATAAAGTATATAATTGACAATTCGAAGTTGTACATTATCCTTTTCCTGCAAGAGATCCTGAGGAAAAAATGTTGCTAAATTTATCCCATCGGATATTTCATATGGGACTACGGACCGAACCAAAACAAAATACTTTTTTTTTATAGGTGTGATCCGTTGAACATAGATCCAATTTTTAAATTTTTTTGATCCCTTATAATTTTTATTTTCCATTCCTGGTGGTATCAAAATTCCGCCGTGCCTAGATATTTTATCCGCCTCTCCAGGAAAATGAATATCTCCAGAAAAAATTTTCAGTTCAATACTCCTTTTTTTTCTCTCCACTCGGACTAATCCATCTACTCGGCTTCTTGTATTTATATTTAAAGCAAGTCGTGTATCTACTCCAACGATACTATTGTTTCGGACCATTATGGGCGAAGATACGGGGAAGATATGCACTTCCTCGGGAATGAAAAAAAATCGATCTACTCTCTCTACTCTCATTTGCATTTGGTATTTCGGACTAAATTCTTTTGCTCCTCGATACTCAATCAAATCCTCTTTTTTTACGATTGAATCTACTTCGACAATCCCATATTTAGTAATTCCCGAACTGCTTTTTCTATATCGCGGATCATCAAAATAAGCAAGAATACTATTTTTACGTAAAATACCATTTATAGGTATTTTAATAGAAATACAAAAAGATGGTATTAGTTTCTTTTCTCGTTCTTGATCATATTGTAAGGGAATCACGAATCTATTTCTTCGCTTTTTCGCCAAGGAATCATCGGAATTCTCTTGACAAATAGAGGGATCTATGAGATTCCAATGACCATTGGATATGATTCGATAAGGTTTTGAATACTCAAAAATTTGCCCATCCTTTTTACTTTTACCAAAAAATTTATGTCTTACTTGATCATTAGTCAAATCAAAGATATTTCTTTCTTCGACAGAAAAAGAATTAGAATTCATTTGATCTTGATCCTTGTGGAGTGAAAAAGACACTATACTGGATCTGCATAGACCTCCTGCTAATATCCATAAATGACTTGTTTTTGGTACTAGATGAATATTACTATACGGATATTCGGGCGCATGATGCACATCAGTACTCCAGTGCATTTCTCCTTCTGACTCAGAATAAATATGTTTTAGAACCCTCTCCTTAAAACGAAAAGTGGACGTTCCGGCACGAATCTCGGCAATCACTTGTTCCGATTCTACATATTGATCATTTTGAACTAAAATCAAACTTTTTGTTGGAATATTAACATTATGTATAATATCTCGACTCTCAATAGTTACATACAAATCTATAAAACATAGAAAAGCAGGATGCCCATGACGGGTACGTGTGGGATGAACCAAATACTCATCAAATTTTATTTTTCCATTAGAGGGAGCTCGTACATGTTCGCCAGTACCACCTGTGAATACTCCGCCCGTATGAAAAGTTCTTAATGTGAGTTGAGTCCCCGGTTCCCCAATTGATTGACCCGCAATAATGCCTACGGCTTCTCCCAACTCAACCAAATCACCATGAGTAGGGCTACGGCCATAACATAATTGGCAGATCCAAGAAGTACTCCTGCAATTAAAAGGGGTTCGAATATATATTGGGTGTGCTCGAAAGGTTATAAATCGATTGACAAGTCCAATTCCAATATCCTTATTTCGAGTGGCAATACATCGTAGACCAATATATATATCGTCTGCTAATACACGACCAATTAGTGTTTGAACAAAAATTTTTTCCGTCATACCATTTTTGGGACTCACGTAAATACCTCGTATAGTACCACAATCCGTTCTACGTACAAGAATGTGTTGAACTACTTCAACAAGTCTACGCGTGAGGTATCCAGCATCTGATGTTCGTACAGCAGTATCTACAACTCCTTTGCGGGCTCCGTAGCAAGAAATTATATATTCTGTCAAAGAAAGCCCTTCTCGTAAATTGCTTTGAATGGGTAAATCAATCATTTGTCCTTGAGGATCCGACATTAATCCTCTCATACCTACTAATTGGTGTACTTGAGATACATTTCCTCTAGCCCCCGAAAAGGACATTAGATGGACTGGATTAGAGGGATCAGTCATACGAAAATTAGGATTCATTTCTTGTCTCAAATATTCACTTGTAGCATACCATATCTCAATGGATTGACGTAATTTTTCTACCACGTGTACATTCCCATAATGATGGTTTTTCTCTAAAAGAAAACTTTGTTGTTCAGCGTCTTGGACTAACCATCCCTTAGAAGGTATTGTTAAAAGATCATCAATTCCTAATGAAATAGATGTAGCAGTGGCTCGCTGGAAACCCAAAGTCTTCACTTGATCCAGGATATGTGATGTATATGCCATTCCGAAATGATCTATTAATCTGCTAATAAGTCGTTTAATAGCAGTTCCATCTATCACCTTATTGTGAAAGGCCAGATCGGCCCGTTCTGCCATAAGGACCTCCATATTCTGCTGAGTAAGATTCCACAATGGGCCTGAGTCAGTGATTCGAAAACTTCCTTTCCTTAATCCTGATTCACACATAAATTCAGAAATTTTGATACCAGTTAAATTGGGGAGACCCGAATTCCTGCGAGTATGGGCATCACTAATAGAATTTATTTTTATAGAGCGTATGAGTTACATAGCCTATGAGTAGGCACGGCAAAACCCCTGTATGGCTTCTTCTATTTCTCGATAAAAAGAAAGATGACCCACAGTAGTTCGAATATATATACAACGAATTTCTCTTTTTATACTTCCCACTATTCGATAGTGTTTATAAATCTCATTAGAATTACCAAAAGATTCATATTGAACTTCGATGGGAACTTCTCTTGAGCCAACGACGCGTTGATCTAATCTCCACCGAAGCCACAAAGGACTATCTAAAAGGATTCGTTTCCGTCGATAAGCCCCAAGTGCATCATAAGAACTATAAAAAGACGGCTCTTTTGTATACTTACAGTCATTATTGTCAACAGCTTCCTTTTTATAGTTTACCCAATTAGAATTATATTGATTATACCTATTTGTACAAATACCCCGGGGGTTCCCGATCGTTAATACATAGAGCCCAATAAGCATATCTTGAGTTGGTAGGGAAACGGGATCCCCAATAGCTGGAGACAAGAGATTCATATGAGAAAACATAAGTAAACGAGCTTCCGCTTGAGCTTCCAAAGATAAAGGTACGTGAACAGCCATTTGATCCCCATCAAAGTCTGCATTGAAGCCCTTACAAACTAATGGGTGTAAACA